AAGGGCCCATTTTTTTTATTTAATTACTGAATAAGTCATTACCCACTATGAGTCTACTTATTCTAATATATATATGTACATACAAGAACGATAAATTCAATTTCTCTAGTGAGTATAGGTAAAATAAAAAAATGGTTTATTAAGATTGGATTTTATAAATGCAATGAATTGTTTCAAAACCGACCCTAACCGACCCTAATTGAATTGACCCCCATCATAACGAAATTAATTTGATTGATACATAGACTTACCAATTCAACATAGATATAAGATCTTTCGTAGAATCATTGATAAAAAGATTTTTTTTACTTGTTCCCCGAACTTAATTCTTCTTAATTCTTAGAGAAAAACAATTTTCAATAACTTGTTGATCCCTATCCTTCTTCCCATATTTTCAGATTTATCTTTTTTTTTTTGAACTTCCTGGATTAGTGTAAGATAGAAATATGTCTATCGAATCTTAACAAAATGAATGAATCAATGAATGAAAGTGTAAGAAATGAAGTTTAATTCCCCTTTCTGGTCTGCCCGACCAATCATTCCAAAAAGGTCCTATACCTCGTATTATTTCTATTCTACCTATCCTATTTAGTTTATTATTTTATTTATTTTTTTTAATATTCAATATTTCATATAAATATCGTTTTAATAATATCGATTTATAATTAATATCTATTTATTCTTAGATTTCTTTTTTTATTTATTTTATTCTTTGATAGAATTCTATTTCTAATTCATTAAAAATATTTAATAATATTTAAATATAATATTTAAAATGAAATAGAATCTATTTAATGAAAATAATATTAAATTAATGAAAATAATATTAAATTAATGAAAATAATATTAAAAAAAAAAATTATATGATTAGAATGAATGATTCATGAATATAAATACGAATCAAAAGATTCTATGGAATCAGGAAAGAGGGAAAGATCTTTCAGATTTAATCATACCACATTATATTGACAATTTTAAAAAACTCTTCATACAATGAGCATAAGCATGGTATGATGGCGGTCGGGCATACTTGCCCCCATCGTCTAGTGGTTCAGGACATCTCTCTTTCAAGGAGGCAGCGGGGATTCGAATTCCCCTGGGGGTAGGTGTACTACGAAAGGAAGTTGATCATGGATTATCAATAAGCCGGGAATTGATTCTTCCTGGGTCGATGCCCGAGCGGTTAATGGGGACGGACTGTAAATTCGTTGGCAATATGTCTACGCTGGTTCAAATCCAGCTCGGCCCAATAATTGGCCGATCCACCATGAAATGATAGAACCCCATTTGTTGTTCCCCAGAAATGCCTGATCGGAATACGGAAGAATAAAAAAACTAAAATTTTCTGATATATTTTACCGCCGTTCATTTGCTCTCTTTATTTTTTCTCACAAATTCTGATCTTGCTTGCTAATGATCTAGATTCATACTAGATTCATATAAGGATCTGGAAGTATAAGGAAAAGAATAAAATAAAGAATAAATATAAATAAAAAAAGAGTTTTTTCATTGAAAGCTTTATTTGATTATTAATCAATTTATAAAAAACGAAAGGATTATTAACAATCCGTGAGTCGCTCTCACTAAAGTGCATATCCGTGGGTATATCAAATATATTACTCGCGTTTCTGTTACAATACGACTATTCTAATCTAAATAAAATAGAAATAAAATAGAAAGGGTTTGAATTAAATCATAAGAATATGTATGATGTACACTTGATTTCCTTGGGATTGTAGTTCAATTGGTCAGAGCACCGCCCTGTCAAGGCGGAAGCTGCGGGTTCGAGCCCCGTCAGTCCCGACAGATCCAAATCCAATAAAAAAAATACATCAATTCATCTCTGCGTTTGCTGTGAAAAGGAGAACAAAAGAAATAGCAGAATTTCATTCACAAGAGGATACCCTCCTATTTTATTTATTTATTAGTTTCACATTTCTCATCAAATAAATATGGGAATTACCATTTATTCAACTGTAGATTAGTACAATGATTGGTAAAATTATATTCAGGATTCCAACAAATACCGTACGGAGTCTGGCTTTTTCGATTATTCCCGATCTGCGTAATAGAGTACTATATGTTTACAGGGGGGCTATACAGAAATGGAATTTGTACGATACAAAAAAGATTAACTTAACATAGTAACCTTGATATAATACTTTTAAGATTAAAAGTATATCCCTTTAGGGCTCCGATTTTGTGCAACCTCAATTAAGAATTTCAATTATTAATGTGAATTTGAACCAATTTATCTCATTCAAATTTCACACTGAATTTTTGATATATGTATCCCAAAATTAATCCAAGGAAATGGGATATTAATAAAATAAAGCTCAAAGAAGATCCTATCTCTCTTTGTGAGGGAATGAATAATCTTTTTTAAGTTTAAGGGTCTTGCCGAAGAAAGAACAAACTTTTTAATGAATTTGATGGAATACTCGATTTTTTTATACCCGGACTCTCCTTATTTATACTACTTCTTTGTTTTCCAAGAAGATTAGATCATAAAAAGGGGGTTTAGAACTAAACTTCTTCCTTTTTACATTTCGCTTCTATTGGTTATTTTATTGGGGTTTTTTATAACCAATGTAAGTAAGTGTAAAGGCGGTCATATGATATTTCATCAGATGATTCCACAAGGAGGTACGTAGGTTATAGAAAAGAAAGAATGGAAAAGAATGATAAAGAAAGTAAAGGAATTATTTATCGGATCAGGAATCAAAATTTGAATTCGGTATGGATAAAAGATCTTCCTATGTTATACTATTTAATTCTCGACGATGAATCAATTTGATAGCTCAGATATTGTTATTCATGATATTGCTCCGATTCGATATCGTCGAGATGTAATTCATCCCATTGAATATTGAATTTACAGGCGAAAGATTTATCAGCTCTATGGGATTAAATCCCGAGTTATTGCGAATTAATTAAAAATGAAACGATGAGATTATGGAAGTAAATATTCTCGCATTTATTGCTACTGCACTGTTCATTCTAGTTCCTACTGCTTTTTTACTTATAATATATGTAAAAACAGTCAGTCAAAATGATTAATTTGAATGATAAACTTGACTGTTTAGTTCTTATCAATGATTGAAAAGAAAAAAGAAAATGAAAAGTATTAAGATTTCGTGTCTTAAATGAAATAAGCGGACTAGAATCATCAGTATTTTATGAGATTCGATAGTATGGTAGAAAGAAATATATGAATCTTTCTACCATACTTATTATTGTTATTGTAGTGTAGTATATAAAGTCGTACTGTATAAAGATAGAGGTTTAATATAGATCAATCTGCAATATGTATCTTCATAGATATCAATTACATATATGTAATGTATTTACATAATGTAACAATTCTATTTCTTTGCTTCATCTATTTAATTTGTGTTGATTCCAATCATCAATCTGAAAAAATCGAAGGGCAATTCTTACTCTTACAATTCTAATTCCTAGAATTTCTGATTCTATTCAATATGAATCCCGATATCCATTGAAAGAATCAAATTGACGAAGGAAAAAAGAGTATAGGCCTATATTAATAATTAATAAAAAGAAAATAAAATAATCTTTTTTTAGTATTCTGAAGAAGTAATTGATTGATCAGTTGACAGATGATCCAGTGGTTCATTTCCATGGGAACCTCTTTGGATTTCGAAAAGGATTAGTAAAGCCCGCTAATTTTTAACGTTTGAACCATGATATGAAATGAGTTCAATAAAGCAAGCATAACATAAATAAGATTTCTAAAAGAATAAAAAAAAGCGGGAACGCGCAATATGTGACTTGCCCAAGGCAATATTTTATTATGTGTAGTATATTGTTGGACAACCACTATGTCTATGTTGTTTCCCATAGGAAGTCTGTATCCACTTAATAACATAATTATTTTCTTTTCTATTTTAACAGTAAAAAAAAGGACTTTGCAGAACGATCTATAAAACAATTGATATGGGTTGAGTTTGAGGAATCAAACTCAATTAGTAGTACTTCTAGAGTCCACTTCTACCCCATACTACGAGTGAAAGAGAAAATGTAAAGACTACCATTAAAGCAGCCCAAGCGAGACTTACTATATCCATGTGAATTATATCCCCTATCTCTATAAATATGAAGGAATTATTCCATTAATGTTCACTAATCATTATTATGTTCATTAATAATAGTGGAATCCCTGGCGCAGAGTCAAAAGGGAATTCTGACCCAATACCGTTGATGAAACAATCCAATAAACTCACAATTATAAATTCTAACAGGTTCCTATATGATTTCTAGTAGAATCGGAAAACACTAAGCGCAAGCAAAATACGTAGATACACCCCTGGAAGTTTCAAGGGAATGTTACTAACATGTAGAAATAATAAGACCTAGTCTTTCTTTTGTTGACTTTCATTTCATTAAGTAAAAAGTATAAAAATATAGAGTCAAGATAGATCACTATCTATCGCATACCCTATTTCTCATTTTATCTAATCCTTACGTTACGTCTCCTGTTTGTCTCTGTGAAACAATCGGAAGATAGTCTATTACATTAAAGCCAATCAATATTAAATTGAATGCAGGAGCACAGAGAGAATTTCATGAGTCTATATACGAACAAAGTATCTTTCGGCCTTTACGTACGCAACTAATAAATTAATAATCAAATAAATTCCTCGTTCGTCTATCCAAATTAATTCAAGACCTAATTAATAAACACTACATTAATAATAGAAGAGCTGTCATATTAAGATTTAACGATTCTTTTTCATTCAATATTCACTAATATAATCTTTCCTTGAACTGAAGCCTAGACGCAAGGATTTACAGCATTTTCATTTTAGAGAACAGAACCGCCGGATGCTTATAGAATCAAGCAAGTATCAAGAGTCCTCTCCCCCGCTTACTTCTGCTGGAAAAAAATTTGTCAATTTATCTCAGCAAAACATAATAAGGTATTCCGATTTTTTTGTTGATCAGGCGACACCCAGATTTGAACTGGGGAAAAAGGATTT